CTTCTTTCACTCCGATAGTATCATAGATCGGAATCGATGCAAAGGGAATGAATGCATTTCCACACTATAATAAATAAATAAGTTAAGTGGAATAGATAGAACATTGGATCATGCCACATCACTTATTCTATTCTACGGATCTTACGGAGCCTATTCGTGGATAACATGATTCGGGTATGATCATAGAAAATATTCTCCTCAAGCGAACCGGCCTATCCTCTGCTACGTAGGGGACTTACGTTTTGGTTGGATGCGGAGACACGTTTGGTTGTGAATTCCAACGTGGCAAATAAAATCATATATCTGCATGGCTAAATCAATAGTTCAAGTCACACACTCCCATAATCCATCCTCTCTTCGGAAAATTCACTTCAACTATTCGTATCAAATAAGGAATACAATACTTCCGAGTTGAAGAGAAGTATCCAAAAAACATGTCTTATTTTTTCAATAATCCATATTTGTAGCAATGAAATACTATTGTCCTCCCCGATATATGATCAATTACAAATATCTATGATATGTCTTCTCTATAAAGGACCGGAAATACCTTGCTTACGTATCATTGGAAAGTGCATTAACATAAATACGGCAGTAAGGAGAGGCAATACAAAAGTGTGTAAACTATAAAAACGAGTTAAAGTGGATTGGCCCACACTAGCACTTCCACGTAATAACTCTACTAAAGGCGATCCTATTACAGGAATAGCTTCAGGTACGCCTGTCACAATTTTTACTGCCCAATAACCAATTTGGTCCCGAGGTAAGGAATAACCAGTTACACCAAAAGATGCAGTCAATACAGCCAAAACCACACCCGTAACCCAAGTTAATTCGCGAGGTTTTTTAAATCCACCTGTGAGATACACACGAAATACATGCAGGATCATCATGAGAACCATCATACTTGCTGACCATCGATGAACTGATCGGATTAACCAACCAAAGTTGGCCTCAGTCATGATGTATTGAACAGAGGAAAAAGCCTCTGTAACGGTTGGACGATAGTAAAAAGTCATAGCAAAACCCGTAGCTACTTGTACTAGAAAACAAGTAAGTGTGATCCCCCCTAAACAATAAAATATGTTGACATGAGGAGGAACATATTTACTAGTTATATCATCTGCAATCGCCTGAATCTCAAGACGTTCCTCAAACCAATCATATACTTTATTGAGATAGGTAACCCAATGGAACTCCCCCTCTGAGAACCGTATATGAGAATTTCATCTCGTACGGCTCAAGCGGAAACACACAAATACTGATTTCAACGGATATATAATAGAAAGTTAAAAACTTCATTAACCACTTGATTCGATTTGCCTCGAAGATACGAAGTAACAAAAATCCGGAATCTCTTCTTTGTGATGATAATGCCAAAAAATATCAAGTTGGCTCATCTGTCTTTCTTTATGTTGATCGTTACAGGCCTCTTGAATCTTCTCTTCCCTATTTTTTATTTGTTATTTGATTTATTGTTTTTTTTTTTTTTTTTTGTGCGTACTGCGGATTTACTCTTGTTTTACTATTGATAGGAATTCTCTTGTTGAGACCCTATGAATCAATTGAAACCTCAGATTCATACTAGAACCACGATGATTTAGCCTCAAGCTAAACTCAAAGGTTCTCTGAGTAAGAACCTTTGATGATCACTTATTGAATGAATGGATGTAATGACTCAACAAAATCTAGAGAAAGAGTTATCCTTCGGTCAAAATAAATCTGAAGGAATAAAATTCGTTTGATTTAGGAAATACCTATTTGAATTTTTTTTGAGTCCGGTTGCGAGGTCTGAATAAATAGTAGGTATGAATCATAGTTCAAATATTTCTTTTCTTGATCTATTCTATATATTCCGTGCCCCAGATACTAGAATAAATATCCGACGAGGTAGAATCATCTTGATAGAGATAACAGGTCCATTCTATGTATTATCAATAGGATCAATTATAACAAGTCACACACTCATATTCCGGAAATACCAAAACAAATAAATTCCACGGTCGAACTACCAGAATAGAATGGTCTAGAAATCCAAGTCTAAAGTAATTTTTTCTTTGATTGAAAGACTAGGACTTCATAGTTCTTATAAACCTAACTCATTGAAATTCCATCCAGTAAAACGGAAGAATTATAAATTTCCAAAATAATAGATAGGAATATCGCAAATAGAGCCATTGCGACCCCCATAAGTGGTGTAGTCCCCCATCCCGGAGCTACTTTACCATATTCCGAATTCAATGGTTTCAATAAATCCCCTACAGTAGTTCGTCTTGGCCCAGATCTAGAATTATCCTCAACGGTTTGTGTAGCCATAAATCCTATTTAATGATTGGTTGAGATCTGTTGACTTTGTATACTATTCCGTTGTAGTTGTAAATAAACGATCTTATCGTAGATCCATTGTGATCTTGAAATTATCTAAAAATGGAAACAGCAACCCTAGTCGCCATCTCCATATCTGGTTTACTTGTAAGCTTTACTGGGTACGCCTTATATACCGCTTTTGGGCAACCCTCTCAACAACTAAGAGATCCATTCGAAGAACACGGGGACTAGTTGAAGTAATGAGCCTCCCATATTGGGAGGCTCATTACTTCAACTAAATTATTTCTAAAGTTTATTTCATTTTTTTAGTCGGAACCTTAGGTGGTTCTCGAAAAAAGATAGCGAAAAAAATTATCCCTAAAGTCGAGACTAAAAGGAATGTATAAACCAATGCTTCCATGGATTCGATCGTGGTTTACAATTATAGCTTCCACACCTATTCATTTGGGATCATTTACCATATCATATAAAGAAAGAAAAAAAGTCAAAGAAAAGATGGTGATTCAAGTCAAGATTTCTCTGATACCCAATGTCAAATAAAAAAAAATAGAGGCGAAAGATACCACAACAATGTCGTATCAGACTACTTGTCTCCTTGTAGTTGGATCCCCAAGTTTTTGGAATGCTCCAAATTCCACTTGAGCGTCCAAATCTGGATCAATACCAGCAAAAACATCTCTGAACAAGGTTCTAGCGCCATGCCAAATGTGTCCGAAAAAGAAGAGCAAAGCAAACGTAGCATGCCCAAAAGTGAACCAACCCCTTGGACTGCTACGAAAAACACCATCGGATTTCAAAGTAGCCCGATCTAATTCAAAAATTTCACCTAATTGGGCACGTCTAGCATATTTTTTCACAGTAGCAGGATCAGAATAACTTACTCCATTAAGTTCGCCACCATAGAACTCAACAGTAACACCTACTTGTTCAACACTATACTTTGATTCTGCCCTTCTAAAAGGAACATCAGCTCTCACAATTCCGTCTTCATCTACCAAAACTACCGGAAATGTTTCAAAAAAAGTAGGCATACGACGTACAAAAAGCTCGCGCCCTTCTTTATCTCTAAAGACGGGGTGTCCTAACCATCCAACAGCAATTCCATCCCCATTGTCCATTGAGCCTGCTCTGAATAATCCCCCCTTTGCCGGATTATTACCAATATAATCATAAAAAGCTAATTTTTCGGGAATTTTAGACCAAGCTTCCGGTAAACTAAGATTTTCGGCTAGCCCGGCACTAACTCTTCGATATATTTCTTGCTGAAAGTATCCCTGATCCCACTGATAACGAGTAGGACCAAATAATTCGATTGGGGTAGTTGCTGAACCATACCACATAGTTCCAGCAACAACAAAAGCTGCAAAAAAAACAGCAGCGATACTACTGGAAAGTACAGTTTCAATATTGCCCATACGTAATCCTTTGTATAGACGTTGAGGCGGACGAACACTAAGATGGAATAGGCCTGCTAATATGCCCAATGTACCCGCTGCAATATGATGAGAGGCTATTCCTCCCGGAACAAAAGGATCAAAACCTTCCGCGCCCCACGCTGGATTTACAGATTGTACTTTTCCAGTTAGTCCATAAGGATCGGACACCCATATTCCAGGACCATACAAACCTGTTACATGAAATGCGCCAAAGCCAAAGCAAGCTACCCCTGAGAGAAATAAATGAATTCCAAAGATCTTGGGCAAATCCAAAGAAGGTTTTCCCGTACGTTCATCACAGAATATTTCTAGGTCCCAATATACCCAATGCCAGATAGCTGCCAAGAAGCACAAACCAGAAAACACTATGTGTGCCCCTGCCACACCTTCATAACTCCAAATACCCGGATTTGTTATAGTTCCTCCTGAAATACTCCAACCACCCCACGAATTGGTTATTCCTAAACGAGTCATGAAGGGTATAACGAACATACCTTGTCTCCACATCGGATCAAGAACGGGATCAGAGGGATCAAAAACCGCTAATTCATATAAAGCCATCGAACCAGCCCAACCAGAAACTAGAGCTGTATGCATTATATGAACAGAAAGCAATCGACCGGGATCATTCAATACGACAGTATGAACACGATACCAAGGTAAACCCATGGAAATACCTCTTTATCAAAGAAAAATAGACACTATGCCACTTTATTTTATCGCATTGGAAAAGACTATATATACTAACCATGTACCTAACCTTTTCAGTAGATTCCGTATCAGAAAGGATTAATATTTATTCCATTCCATTGAAAATAACGTGAAAATAACGGAACAATTTTGTTCGTAAGAACAAAGAGAAGCAGATCTATTCTATACCCGATAAGTACCAATACGCAATGGGGGGATTGGTCCCATTTTTGGGGAACGAATGGATAGATACTTGTTTATCATTCGAACGATCGATTTCTTCGTTCAAATTTTTTCTTTATTCATTCTGTCTTACTCTATAAACTTTCCAATCTATGTATCAAATAGAATAAAGAGAAAAAAGGGATGAAGACAATAAACCATTGATTGTTACGTTTCCATATTAAAGTGAAGTATAGTACTAAATTTTTTTCTTTAATTTAATGCCCATTGGTGTTCCAAAAGTACCTTTTCGGAGTCCTGGAGAGGAAGATGCGGTTTGGGTTGACGTATAGTGCGACTTGTCAGACATATTGGGTCATATGGGATTTACCCGTTCTCTCCCCTGATCGAGATATCCTCTGTTTCGCCCAAGAGATATTGTATTGAGTGAGGCATCAATCAATCATTCGGAGCGTGAAGTGCAATTAGATCAATTTATTTTATATTGGGGATCAATATTATCAATTTAGAAGAATTTATGGTTTACTTGGACTGATAAAATAAAGTATCCAGGCTCCGTTCAGAAAATACCAAATCGATAACAAATTGTTAATATAATATATGTATGATTACCACTTGTATCATAAATGATTCTTATACCTACTATTACTATAGTAGTAATAGTAGTGATCCCAAATTGCCGACCAACGGAATAGTATGATGAATACATCAAATAGTTTTGGGAAAGCAAGACACGAAATTAACAAAAAAAAAGAAGTCATAACAAAAAAATGGTACTGAGACCATTTGTCCTATATGTGCAAATAGAATTCGGACAGATCTTTTCCCGGGGTAGACCATGAACCTAAAAGAATTGAAAGGGCCCATTCAGGAACAAGACAATGACATCGTGATTTTAATATCGATGAAACAATACATCAATGATAGGTTAGTTTAATAAGTTCAGTAATCTCTTTTTTTTTTTTTAGAGGGAAGGGAGCCTAAACTCATCTCGTTTTTTTTAATAGAAGACCTTTCATTAAGAAAACCTGTTACATAAAAAAAAAAAAGAAATAAAACTGGAATCAACACATTGATTCTTTTTTTTCTTTTTCGCAATTTTTTTTGAACCGTATGTATCCAAAGGTGCACGTACGGTTCCTAAGGGATGCAATTTTGTCCTAATCAACCGACTTTATCGAGAAAGATTACTTTTTTTAGGCCAAGTGGTTGATAGCGAGATCTCGAATCAACTTGTTGGTCTCATGGTATATCTCAGTATAGAAGATGGTACTAGGGATCTTTATTTGTTTATAAACTCTCCCGGCGGATGGGTAATACCAGGAATAGCCATTTATGATACTATGCAATTTGTGTCACCTAATGTGCATACGATATGCATGGGATTAGCCGCGTCAATGGGATCTTTTATTCTGGTCGGAGGAGAAATTACCAAACGTCTAGCATTCCCTCACGCTTGGCGCCAATGAGTTTTTATTTGATTGAAAAAAAAAAGAAGACTATGCCTTCGCCACATTGATTATAAAAGAAAATTATAAGTAATAATAGCATGGCACTTCGGGTTCGATATGAACAAACCATTATTGTTTTTTCATAACATGAGATTTTGTATCGAGATAGTAGTATGAAATAAAGGTTATTTCCGATTTGATCTTATGTGTCGGGAGTACATTTCAGTGTCACAAACCATTTTTCTTCCACACCAGAAGTCTCTTTCTGATACTTATGCTATGAAAGAAAGAGTACGAAAATGATCTTTTTTTTACTTATTTGATCGTATCAAAAAGAAACTTTGGGATTGCTAAATCACAGACGAGATAAATATATAAAGTAACAGAACCATCATAGTATTCTTTTTTACTTCTATGAAAGGAAGGGTGGTAAATGGATCATTCAACGATCTGGATTAGATGGATTCTATTTCTTTCTTCGATAGAATAGAAGAGAAGAAAAAGTCAATTCCATTGCGGAGCCGTATGCAATGAACAAAAGATGCCTGTACGGTTATTCCATTCTATTTGATTTTTTTTCTTGTTATTTTTTTATCCCCTACTTTAGTTTAGCCCAATCATGCGAGATAGAAGAACCGTTCATGATGTTATATCAATATCATCAGGGTTATGATTCACCAACCTGCTAGTGCTTTTTATGAGGCACAAGCAGGGGAATTTATCCTGGAAGCGGAAGAACTACTGAAACTTCGCGAAACCATAACAAAGGTTTATGTACAAAGAACGGGCAACCCTTTATGGGTTGTATCCGAGGATATGGAAAGGGATGTTTTTATGTCAGCAACAGAAGCCCAAGCTCATGGCATTGTTGATCTTGTAGCGGTCGAAAATTCAAATACTGGGGATTTCGTATAAATCCATTTTATTTCAAACCATAATTAAAATTTTCTGTGATTTGATATTGAATAGAAATAATTCATGATGATCAATCATCAGGTTAAGATCGATCTAAACCAACCCATTTTATTCTATATATACATATATATACATACGACATGCCAACTATTAAACAACTTATTAGAAACACAAGACAGCCAATAAGAAATGTTAAAAAATCTCCCGCTCTTAGAGGATGTCCTCAGCGTCGAGGAACATGTACTAGGGTGTATGTGCGACTCGTTCAGATCATAAGTTCGAACAAATGAGACAATTTTTTCAGTATCAATGACCGGTACCAATGAATAGGATAGATAGAGAAGATCTATCATATACCCATATTGTATATGGAATTTATGGTTTCCATTGGTGCAAATCCAATCATCTAGATTTGAAATAAGAAGCAATTCCCCATTGGTAGCAAATGGTTATCCATTAAGCGGAGGAAATGGTATCATAAGAAGCAAAAAGGTTATGCTCCTTTTCTTGAAAGAACGGACTAACAGGGTCAGCTACCTAGCCAACTTTCATAATTAAATGCCGTCACTGTATGGATAACTCTTTTTGTGAAAAGAGCTATTACTGTAGATAGGTAGAGCCAAAGAGTGTGAACTATACAAGTTAACAATAACATTTGATTAAATGAAAGAAGAGGCTCCGGTGTATAGAGAGGACCTCACCGTTTAAGAGGTAACCATAGAAACGATGGAACCCACTATTTTTTTTATTTAGTATCGCTCTAATTTCTTATTTCCAGTGAAATAAATGGAAGGAATAGAATACAAAATCGTGGTTGGGAAGGTCATAGTAGCAAAAGCCATTGGAATTGATATTTTATATATCGGAATAATCCGTTTTGTTATTAATCGACCGGGGAAGGGGAAAAGGATGACTGAAAGAAGAGAAATCAATTAGTTATTCATTAAGCTTTAATCTGATTCAATGACCAGAGTTAAACGAGGATATACAGCTCGGAGACGTCGAACAAAAATTCGTTTATTTGCATCAACCTTTAGAGGGGCTCATTCAAGACTTACTCGAACGATTACTCAACAGAAAATGAGAGCTTTGGTTTCCTCTCATCGAGATAGAGGCAGACAAAAGAGGGATTTTCGTCGTTTGTGGATCACTCGGATAAACGCAGTAACCCGTGAGAATAAGGTATTCTATAGTTATAGTATATTAATACACAATCTGTACAAGAAGCAATTGCTTCTTAATCGTAAAATACTTGCGCAAATAGCTATATCAAATAAGAATTGTCTTTATATGATTTCCAATAAAATTATCAAATAAAGGAGATTCAAAAGTAATATACAGGAATGATTGAAAGGGAATTCCCCGGAGAATGAACTCCGGGAAGATATAGAATAAAAATAAATTAAGATAAGTAGTAGAAATGAACGAACATGTTTCAATAAAAAAAATATTTCTTCTTCTCCCCCATTTTTGTTTCTTATATTATAACACAAGAATCAAATCAGGATTCTAGGCCTTTTCGAACAAAACATCAATCTGAGCTTGAGTTCCAATTGGATTTTTGAGTCAATTGAGGAGTATGCCTATTTATTTCTGGTTCTAGGACCAGTAGTTCTTGGGATCGACTCAGCTCTCTCAAATTGTTTCTCATTATTAAGAAAAGGTAACAAAGATAAAATACGAGCTTGTTTTATAGCAATAGTAATTAATCGTTGTTGTTTCAAGGTCAATCTATTCACTCGTCTAGATAATATTTTTCCTTGTTCACTAATAAATCGACTAATTAAACTCATGTTTCTATAATCGATTCGATCCCCCGATCCAATTGGGGGCAAACGCCTACGAAAAGATCGCTTGTATTTACGAAAAGGTTGCTTGGATTTATCCATGGTTTATTCCTTATCTCTAAAGTTCAATTTATTTATTCATTTCGGATCCAACCGAAATAGGCTTTGATTCATATATTATTTCATTCATATACTATATATCTATACACATGAAAGAATATCTACATAAAATCGGGTTTGATTTGTATATATTATGTATATTATATATGTTAAGTTCTTACTCTTCCTGTCCTGTTCTTTGGAAAGATCGAACACATGATGTTTCCTTCGATCTATTTCTTGATTTCCCCATGAATCGTATGCTTATGACAATAGCGACAAAATTTTTGCAATTCTAATCGACTGGGTGTATTGTGGCGATTCTTTTGAGTAATATATCTAGAAATGCCCCGCGATTCCTTATTGACACTATTTCGGACACAACTGGTACATTCCAAAATAACTCTGACCCTGACATCTTTACCCTTGGCCATGAACCTCCTTTAGATTTTGTATCGACTTAACTTAAGTCTTATATTTTCGATCCGAACCGAAGAAGAAGAAAAAAAATAAATAGAAGTTACTAGTTAGAAATTCCATTTCTAAGCATTTCATTGTAATTCTTCTTATTATCTTATCTAATTAATTTATTATCTAATTAATAGAATATGTATTAATATAGTATATATTAAGTTAAGTAATACAAAATAGAATAATAATTAAGTAATACAATTTCTTTCTAACTATCAATTATTTCTATCCTAAATCCCAATATTTCATTTAAGTATCTTCTTTCTATGCTATGATTTCGTAGAGCCCGCCCTAGACCGGATACACATTTGAATTTTATTTCTGTTTTCCCAAATTCGATCTTGGATCTACCGGATTTTTTATGAGGTTCAATACACTTTTTCCTTCTCTTTCCTTACTATTCTAAAGAATTGAAAGGGAGAGGCGAGGTTTTAGTTACGTCATGTGGAATTATATTTCTTCATTTCTTCGCATATCAATAACTAGAATTAAAAAAAGGGGAATGACAGGGCATCCGGGAATAAACGATTAATTTCTATCAATAGACCCGCTAAAGACCCAAACCATAGAGTAGTTAACACAGGTGCCACGGAGAGATATGTTTTTAGATCTCGCATTGAAAATCCTCCTTCTTTATTGT